TCCAAATGGTTTCCTTCTTGATTAAAGGGAATTCCTATGGCTCCAACAAACAAAGGGAATAAGACTAATATAAGCATAGAGAATAGCATAGTATTGTCCGATTCATGAGGATAAAAAAAAGTCTTTGTAGGACCAAAAGGAAAAATAGTAAGAAAAGGCATTTTTGTTACATGAGTATCCATTCGGTATGTTTTCTTCGAAAAAAAAGAAGTCCTTTCCCTTTCATTATTATTTATTTTTAATAAAGCAACTAAAGGAAAACTTTTTTTAATCGATTTTGGCTCTTCTTTACCCCATAGAGATATTGAATAGAAGGAATTTCCTTTTTTGCCACTGTAATTTTGAAAACGAACGTTTAAATGCCCTTCAAAAGTAAGTAAATAAACCCGAAACATATAAAATGCAGTTAATCCGGCTGTGAAAGAAGCAATTATTGCGAAAATCGGTGAATATAACCAACTATCATTAAGAATTTCATCTTTGGACCAAAAACAAGCAAGAGGTGGAATACCACAAAGAGAAAGTGTACCTAATAAAAAAGCAGTTTTTGTAATTGGCACGTGCTTTCTTAACCCGCCCATAAGAGCCATGTTCTGGCTTTTATCTGGAGCGTATCCAACAAGAGCTTCCATTGAATGAATAATTGATCCGGATCCTAAAAACAACAAGGCTTTCGAATAAGCATGAGTAATCAAATGAAATAAAGCGGCTCGATAGGACCCCATACCTAGAGCTAACATCATATAACCCAATTGAGACATTGTAGAATAGGCTAAACTTTTCTTAATATCTTTTTGAGCAAGAGCTAAAGTGGCTCCTAATAATACTGTTATTATACCTATAAAAGATATTAGATTCATTATGTATGGTATCGCTATGAAAAGTGGAAGAAGACGAGCTACAAGAAAAATTCCCGCTGCTACCATAGTAGCGGCGTGGATAAGAGCCGAAATAGGAGTAGGCCCCTCCATGGCATCGGGTAACCATACATGAAGGGGAAATTGTGCGGATTTAGCAACTGCGCCGCCAAATAATAGAAAGGCACACAAAGTAACAAATAAAAAGTTAACCTCCTTATTATAAATCAAGTTATTGAATATTTCGAACAAATCCCGAAATTCGAAACTACCCGTTGTCCAATAAAGACCTAAGATTCCTAATAATAAACCAAAATCCCCTACACGATTAGTTACAAAGGCTTTTTGACAAGCACTTGCCGCACTAGGTCGTGTGAACCAAAACCCTATTAATAGATAAGAACACATCCCAACCAATTCCCAAAAAATATAAATTTGTATCAAATTCGAACTTGTAACTAATCCCAACATTGAAGTATTAAAAAAACTCATATAAGCAAAAAATCTCAAATATCCTTGATCATGAGACATATAATTGTCGCTATAAAAAAGAACCAGAATTCCAACTGTGGTGATTAATATTGACATAATAGAAGTAAGCGGATCAATAAAGTGTCCGAACTCGAAAGAAAAATCATTATTGATCGTCAAAGACCATATGTATTGATAGATAGAACTCCTATTTATTTGCTGAATAGATAGATCGACCGAAAAAATCATAACTATACTTAACAAAAAAATACTAGGAAAAGCCCAAATACGGCGAAGATTTTTTGTTGCCGTTGGAAAAAGTAGAAGTCCCACTCCTATTAACATAGGAACTGGAAGCGGAACGAAAGGTATGATCCAAGAATATTGATATGTATGTTCCATAAAAATAATAATTTTTTTATTCTTAATTAATTGTTTCTGATTCACCGGTTCTTATCTCTTTTAAAAGAGATTACTAAAGTATTAAAAAAGCAACTGAAACTAAAATGTAATTTTCTAGTCGTAGTTAGTTTGAACCTTTCTCAACTACTTCAAAAATTTGCAAAGTGAAAAATAACGAATCCTTTTATACTAAGTTTATACTAAGTAAGATTTTTGTAAGATTTTTAGGAAAACGTAGCAGCAAATTCCAATTTCCATTATTATTCCCTATTACAAAAATTTATGGACATATATCAAGACTAAAAAATTGGACAAAAAAAAAGAAGTACTTTATTTTGATATCAATCATCGGATGTCCCATAACTTTGCCTAATAAAAAAAGAACTAGGTATTTTTGTTTGTTTATTCAGAATAATTAACGAGTTTAATTTGGGACTGATTGATTGTGTTCTATTCTAATAATCTAGTAATTGGTTATTAATAACCAATTACTAGAATTACTAGAATAGAAAAAAGAAAAAGATTCAAGTTTTTTATTAGGTAGGTAAGGGTTCTTAAGCTTGTTCGATATGTATTTTTTATGTACAAATGTAACATCCAAAAAAGAGACAGAGATAGAAAGGTATCACAAATAACTCCGAAATACAAATTATTTTGCCTCAGATATTGTATGGAATAGGAATTGAAAAAACAAAAAAATGATTTGTTTTAAACAATAGATGTCTTTCACATCCAATTTTTGTAATGAATAACTTTTTATTTTTTGAATGGCAGTTCCAAAAAAACGTAGTTCTATATTAAAAAAACGTATTCGTAAAAATATTTGGAAAAAGGGGGGATATTGGGCAGCGCGGAAAGCTTTTTCGTTAGCGAAATCCCTTTCGACCGGGAATTCAAAAAGTTTTTTGTACGACAAATAATTTTGAATAATTGGAATCCGCATCCACCTGACTCCAAAAACGAGCCGGTTTAGTTTCGAATTTAGATTCCATTTTTTAATATAGAATAGAAAAATAGAAGTAAAAAAAATAGAAAAAGAAAAAGTAAGTAATAAATAATGATTTCCATTCCCTACTGTTTTGAACCAATGGATTTGGCTACTGAATCGGTACTTTTTTTTATTTGAAAAAAAAAAAAAAAGAATAAAAAATTGAGAGTTTTGCCTTTATTTGTATTTGAATATGCTTTTCATTCCCGGGATGGGGATTCTTAATTTCCCCATCACCCACCCACTTAAAAATAAGACAATAATAAAGGTTTTGTTTTGTCTTTTCTTTTTTTTTTTTTATATTTCTCCTTTTCTATTTCAATTTATGCTACTCTATAGCATAAATTGAAATCTTTAGACAAAAGCAATGAGTTGTTGAAACTAATTTTGAATTATACTTTTTTTTTAACCTTCTGAATCATCACTCCAAGTGAGAATGAGAAAGGCGTCTTTCGCCATTTCGGCGTATTTCTAATTTCTATACGAATAGTATGCAATTTATAAGTAATAAAAGAATCCTATGTTTGAAAGGGAGGATCAATCTAAAAATATCGATTTTTAGAATTCGGATTTAGAAATAAATTTTTGAAGTAGGACAATAGAAATCGAAATTCTTTTATATAATATGTATAGCTCGATACCTAATTGGTTTGATAAACCCTAAGACAAATTCATACTGAAAAAACCTAACGATTATCACAAGACAAAAGTTATGCAAATTAAATCAAATTTTTTGAATTATTGGATATTATGCTTAAATTGTGATCGCGATCCATAAAAAAGAAAAAGAATATGTTATTGTTAAGTTAAATAAAACTGAAACCTTAAATAACTAAATAAAACGATAAAAAAGAGACTGTTTCAATCTCTATTGAAACAAATTTTTATTCATCAATTGAATGCTTCCTAAAAAACAAAAGTATTTCATTGAAACTTACTCTTTCACTTTCCATCTCGACGATTAAATAAAAATAAGTTATTATTATTTCTAGCAAGCCGCTATGGTGAAATCGGTAGACACGCTGCTCTTAGGAAGCAGTGCTAGAGCATCTCGGTTCGAATCCGAGTGGCGGCATAACATCTTCTAAAAGATATATAAAATAGAAAAGCCCTATAATGAATTGAATTTCCAATTTCCATTCCGTATACTCGAGAGACTTTCACTTTTTCCTTTTAATTTCATTTTTTATTTATGATATTTTCAACTTTAGAACATATATTAACTCACATATCATTTTCGGTCATTTCAATTGGAATTACAATCCATTTAATAACCTTATTAGTCGATGAAATCGTAGGACTATATGATTCATCAGAAAAGGGGATGATAGCTACCCTTTTCTGTCTAACAGGATTATTAGTAATTCGTTGGATTTCTTCGGGGCATTTCCCATTAAGTGATTTATATGAATCATTAATCTTTCTGTCATGGAGTTTCTCCATTATTCATAGGATTTTAAAACATAAAAATCATTTAAGCGCAATAACCGCGCCAAGTGCTATTTTTACCCAAGGCTTTGCAACTTCGTGTTTGTTAACCAAAATGCATCAATCCGAAATATTAGTGCCCGCTCTACAAGTTCAGTGGTTAATGATGCACGTAAGTATGATGGTATTCGGCTATGCCGCTCTTTTATGCGGATCATTATTATCCACAGCTCTTCTAGTCATTACATTTCGAAAAATGATAAGGATTTTTGGTAAAAGCAATAAATTATTAAATGGAACTGTAACTGAGTCATTTTCCTTCGGTGAAATACAATACATGAATGCAAAAACCAATGTTTTACTAAATACTTATTTTTTTTCTGCTAGAAATTATTACAGGTATCAATTGATTCAACAATTGGATCATTGGAGTTATCATATTATTAGTCTAGGATTTATCTTTTTAACCATAGGTATTCTTTCAGGCGCAGTATGGGCTAATGAGGCATGGGGATCATATTGGAATTGGGATCCAAAGGAAACTTGGGCATTTATTACTTGGACTATATTCGGGATTTATTTCCATACTCGAACAAATAAAAAATCGGAAGGTTTTAATTCCGCAATTGTGGCTTCTATGGGCTTTGTTATAATTTGGATATGTTATTTCGGGGTCAATCTATTAGGAATAGGGTTACATAGTTATGGTTCATTTAATTAACAATTCACATCTAATTGAATTGCAAATTGAAGAAAAGAAAGGGCCCGATGAAGACAAAGATAGGATGGCGCATATATATAAACGAAACTGAGTGGAAACCGCCGAGAACCTTTTGAATCACTCCACTACTTGATTCAAAAGGTTCTCACAAACCCAAAAGGGGTTTGGTTACAATTCAAATTTATTTTTTCTTTTTTTATTCATGAAAATTCTCTATAAAAAAATTAGATAGAATAGCTTCGACCTTGTCCACTGATAGTGACAGAACGAAATCCGGATAAATACCAATACCAAGTACGGGTAGAAGAATAGAGATCAAAACAAATAATTCCCGTGGTCCAGAATCAAAAAAATAAGAGTTTACGCCATTAAATAGCTTGTACCCATAAAACATTTGCCGTAACATAGATAATGAATAAATAGGAGTTAATATCATTCCAATTGCCATTACAAAAGTAATCAGTATTTTTGCTATTAAAAAATATTTTTGGCTAGTAATTATTCCAAAAAATACTATCAATTCCGCAACAAAACCACTCATGCCCGGTAATGCAAGGGAAGCCATTGATAAGATACTAAATAGCGTGAATATCTTTGGAATTGGTAAAGCCAGCCCGCCCATTTCGTCGAGATAACCACGACGTATTCTATCATAACTCGTTCCTGCTAAGAAAAAAAGTGCAGCGCTAATAAACCCATGAGAAATTATTTGTAAAATGGCTCCGCTGAGTCCTGTATCAGTTATCGAGCCAATTCCTATAATTATGAAACCCATATGAGATACAGAGGAATAGGCGATTCTTTTTTTTAAATTGCGTTGGCCAGGAGATGTTAAAGCTGCATAAATTATTTGCATTGTACCTACTATGATTAACCAGGGAGAAAATAGAGAATGAGCGTGCGGTAATAGTTCCATATTGATCCGAACCAAGCCATATGCTCCCATTTTTAATAAGATTCCGGCCAGAAGCATACAAGTACTGTAATGGGCCTCCCCATGGGTGTCCGGTAACCATGTATGTAAGGGTATAATCGGTGATTTGACAGCAAAAGCAATAAGAAATCCAATATAGAATAGTATTTCCAGTGCCACGGGATACGATCGATTAGCTAATATTTCCAAATTTAATGTTGGTTCATTGGAACCATATAAACCGATACCCAAAACTCCTATTAATAGAAAAACGGAACCTCCTGCAGTGTACAAAATAAACTTTGTAGCTGAATAAAGACGTTTCTTTCCACCCCATGCTGATAGAAGTAGATAAACAGGAATTAATTCTAATTCCCACATGATGAAAAAAAGTAAAAGGTCACGAGAAGCAAATGATCCTATTTGACCGCTATACATTGCTAACATCAGGAAATAGAATAATCGGGAATTCCGAGTAACTGGCCAAGCCGCTAACGTAGCTAAAGTGGTGATAAATCCCGTCAATAAAATGGGTCCTAGGGAAAGTCCATCTATTCCCAATCTCCAGTAAAAACCAAAAAAATCGATCCATTTATAATCCTCTGCGAGTTGTATTAATGGATCGTCCAATTCAAAATGATAACAGAAGGCATAGGTCGTTAGAAGGAGTTCTAGCACGCATATATATATAGTATACCCCCTAGTCACCTTATTTCCTCTATGAGGGAGAAAGAAAATGAAAAAACCCGTGGCTATCGGAAAAACTACAATTATTGTTAACCAAGGAAAAAAGTTCGTGGTAAAGGCAAGATACACTCGAACCAGACAAAACCGTGCTCGAAAAATAGAATATATATTCTTAATTTTTTTTTTATTTTTCGAGTACGGGTTTTTGTCGGTAATCAGTAAGTAAAAAAAATGTATTCAAAATAGATTCAAGTGGGGTTTTGGGGAACGTATCAATATCAATAAGCTAGACCCATGCTTCGAGTTGTTTCATGCCATAAATAAACTCGAACACTCAAGAAATCCGTTGGACAGGCGGATTCACATCTCTTACAACCAACACAATCCTCCGTTCTTGGAGCAGAAGCAATTTGTTTAGCTTTACATCCGTCCCAAGGTATCATTTCTAATACATCCGTGGGACATGCTCGGACACATTGAGTACACCCTATACATGTATCATAAATCTTTACTGAATGTGACATTGAATCTATCCATTTCTGAATTAAAAAATTTTCGATCTAGTAATTTTGGAAATGAATCATATATTGAAACACCAGATCAATCAACGATTTACCAGAATTTTGGAATCAATCCATTTCTGGATCAACTGATAAGAGGGAACAAAGATACTTTGATTTTTTACGTTTTCGCCGATATGATCGAGGTTAGGACGTATTATAGATGCTAATTTGAATTTATGAATATTCTGATTTTGAAATACTATTTTATTTATTCAACAAAGTCGATTGATTGATACGAATCGATTTTCTGTTACGATAAATTGACGAAACAATAGCTGATCCGATAGCTGCTTCAGCGGCTGCAATAGCTATAACAAAAATTGAGAAAATATCTCCTTTTAATTGCCTACTATCAAAAAAATCGGAAAATGTTACAAAATTTATATTAACCGCATTTAGTATAAGTTCAAGACACATCAGGGCCCGGACAATATTTTGGCTCGTGATCAATCCATAGATACCAATAGAAAATAAATAAGCACTCAAAATAAGTACATGCTCGAGCATCATTGACCAACTCCGTACCAATTTGATTCATTTCAATATGAACAATAAGTCAAGTGATTTGATTACTTATAATCTAACAAGTATAGAACAAAAGAATATATTGCTAATAGATCAAATCAATAAACTTCTATTTGATTTATACATGAAACAGTATTCAAATCGAATTGAAGGCAAATAGATGTGATAACACAGAAAAGTCCAATTTGGATTGCTGCTGCTAGTTATAAAGATTTTTTACTGACGAGCTACGGCAATTGCACCTATCAAAGCAACTAAAAGAATGATCGAAATGAGTTCAAATGGAAGAAAAAAGTCGGTTGATAAATGAATTCCAATTTGTTGACTGTTACTTATCAAATCTTGCTCTATAATCTGGTTGGATCGTGTAGTCCAAATAATCCCGTACCACGACGTATCTAGAATAGTAGTGAGTAAGGACAAAAAAATACTTGTACAAACCAGAGAAGTAACTCCATTCCCAATAGTCCAAAGATTCAAATGAAAATCGTTGGAATAGTCTGAACCATTCATGAACATTACAGCAAATATGATTAAAACATTTACAGCTCCTACATAAATAAGGAGCTGTGCAGCAGCTACAAAAGACGAATTTGATAGAATATAGAATAAGGATATACAAATAAGAACGAATCCCAATGAAAAGGCAGAATAAATCGGGTTGGTAAGTAATACCACTCCCAGACCTCCTAATATAAGACCCGATCCTAGAAAAACTAAAAGAAAATCATGTATTGGTCCAGCCAAATCCATTATATTAAAATAAGAGATAAATAAATCGAAATGTTTTTTCATGACCTTATTGAACCGACCAGGCAATTTTTTTTTATGAGGCATTCCCGATTGAATTCAATTCAAATCTAATAGGTGTGAATTGATGTGGGTACAGTTATTGGATCAATTTCGTTCTTTTCTTTATTGGAAATGGCAGTTGGAAATTGAAAGTCTATATTTCGAAAAAATTGTGGATATATTAACAGACTTTCAATACAAATTAATTTGTACTTCTCATAATCCAATCTATAGTTGGGATTTGTACCAAACAAAGAGAAAGACCTTATTCCTTTATACCAACACGGAACCCTAGTAATTTCCAATAATAAAGAGATTTACCCGTTTTTTCTTTGAGACGAATTCAAAACTGTTCGAATTGTAAAATCGTCAATTACTGACATTGGTAAACGACCTAAAGCAATTTGATTGTAATTCAATTCGTGACGGTCGTAAGTAGCAAGTTCATATTCTTCAGTCATTGATAAACAATTTGTTGGACAATACTCAACGCAGTTACCACAAAAAATACAAATTCCGAAATCAATACTGTAATTAAGCAATCGTTTCTTTCGAATATCAGTTTCCAATTTCCAATCAACAACAGGCAGATCTATAGGACATACACGAACACATACTTCACAAGCAATACATTTATCAAATTCAAAATGGATTCGACCGCGGAAACGCTCCGATGTTATTAATTTTTCATAAGGATATTGAATAGTTACAGGGAAACGATTTGCTTGGGATAAGGTAATCATGAAACTTTGACCAATGTACCTTGCAGCTCGTACTGTTTGTTGACCATAATTCATGAACCCAGTTACCATAGGTAGCATATCGGGAATATCTATGAATAAATTTTTTCTTTCTCTTGTTTGAGGTAAGCCGTGAATATAGTATCCCTTTTTTTGTCTACAGTGAAAGGAGTTGGGAAGAGGTTGTTAATAATAGATTACCGAGAGAAATAGGTAAAAGAAATTTCCAGCCAAGATTTAATAATTGGTCCATTCTTAGTCTAGGTAAAGTCCATCTTGTTGTGATAGAAATGAACAAGAACAAATAAGTTTTAGCTAATGTAATAAAGATACCAATTGTCGTTCCAAAGATTCCATCCGCTTTATTTATTTCAAATAACTCAGGAACAAATATGTACGGAAGTGAAAGATTCCAACCGCCCAAGTAAAGAACTGTTACAAATAATGAGGAAACTAATAAATTTAGATAGGAAGCAACGTAAAATAAACCAAATTTGATACCCGAATATTCGGTTTGATAGCCTGCTACTAATTCTTCTTCTGCTTCTGGTAAATCAAAAGGTAATCTTTCGCATTCTGCTAGGGAAGAAATTAGAAAAACGATAAACCCTATAGGTTGACGCCACAAATTCCACCCCCAAAAACCATATTTTGATTGCGCCCCGACTATATCAACTGTACTTGAACTATTAGATAATCATAGTCGGTGATAACATTACTGTTCCCATCGCTATTACAAAACCGTACATGAGATTTTCACCTCATACGGCTCCTCAGGGCCACAAATAAATGTAAGGACCGGGCAAGTATTCGTTATCTTGATATGGTTATAGCATAGATAGACGCGTGGAAGGTCCCCAATTATACCAATGGAATTCTGTCTGCTATAAGAATAAATCAAAAAGCATTTCTGAATCGATCTCATCCTTCAACTTTTTTTTGGTGAGTAATAACTTAATAAATCCTTCAATAAAATACTCTTTGTAGAAATATCTATTGATATTTCGAGCCATCATTTTTTTTTTGATTACGAAAAAAAAATTAGACATTACATTAGTTCATGAATCATGACACAATTTTTCTTTCTATGAAGATAGGAAAGAAATACTATGAAGATAGGAAAGAAATACTATGAAGATAGGAAAGAAATACTATGAAGATAGGAAAGAAATAAGAAAAAAATAGCTTTTCTTTTTATTGTAATTTTATTTTTTTTTCTATGTTTTTTTGTTCCTCTTCTTCTTTCTGAGAAAAAGGGGGCCTCAAAAAAGTAAAGGATTATTTCGTTCCCGATAGTAATTTCTTTAATTGGGGGATAGGAGCATACTCTGAATCGGAATTGTGGGGAGTACTGCCTGATCATTTCTACCAACTTAAAGCCCCAATTAGTATTCTTTTTATGTTATGCAGACGTATCTTTTTCGTTAATTTACATAATCTCCATTACTAATTCTTTGTGTGTATTTTAGTGTTCCTTATTATCCACCCATTTTTTTTTTTCAATCCCCCGTTCGTTAATATATGTATTGTAATACATTCAAACATATAGTGAAAACTCCATACGGTTGACTTTTGAGCCCGCTTCAAGCTAGGATGACCAATCAACTAATCTTGGGGTAAAGGGCATCTTCCACTTTTGTTTACTTTCACTTAACTCTTGTACATAGGAAATGAGACTCAATCTGCTTTTACTGCGAATTTAGAAGTTGTTTTCTTTCACTCATATATAACTATCTAATTTTTTTATTAACCTAAAGAATAAATAAATGGATAAAAAAAAATGCGGATATCCATTCAATTTCTTTTTTTTTTCTAGAAGGAAAAGAAAAGCTTATATTTTAGCGAATCGCACGTAGAGATATTGATAAAACACATAAAGTTAATGGTATTTCATAACTAATCGATTGAGCAGCAGCTCGCAGACCACCTAAAAACGAATATTTATTATTTGATCCATATCCTGACATAAGAAGTCCAATAGGAGCAATACTTGAAACGGCAATCCATAAAAAAATACCAATATTGAGATCAGCTAAAACAAGGTGATAACTAAAAGGAATTACTGAATAACTTAGTAGAATTGATATGACTGCTATAGATGGTCCAATACTGAAGAAACGAGTATTTCCTCTAGCTGGAAGAAGATTCTCTTTGAAAAGTAGTTTTGTTCCATCTGCTAAAGCTTGAAGAATTCCGAAAGGGCTGGCGTATTCAGGGCCAATACGTTGTTGTATTCCTGCAGATATTTCTCTTTCTAACCACACAATTACTAGTACACCTATTGTGATTCCTAATACAAGAGTCAAAATGGGGGTAAACACCCGTATGGTCCCATAGAGCTCTTTTAAGGATTCCAATCGGGAAAAAGAATTAATATCTTGTACTTCTGTTGTATCGACTATCATTTCAACGATCAACTTCTCCCATAATGATATCTATACTACCTAGTATCGTCATAATATCCGCCAATTTCATTCTTTTAACTAACTGAGGAAGAATTTGCAAATTGATAAAACCCGGTGGGCGAATTTTCCATCGCCAAGGAAAACTACTTTGATCTCCTATCATAAAAATTCCCAATTCTCCTTTTGGGGCTTCGACTCTCACATAAAGTTCTTGTTTCGGTAATTCAAAAGTAGGAGAAGGTTTTTTACTAATGAATCGATCTTCAAAATCATTCCATTCTGGATCGCTTTCTCTAGCAAAGCATCGGATTTCTAAATTCTCATAGGGCCCCCCCGGAATTCCTTCCAAAGCCTGTTGAATAATTTTTACGGATTCGGTCATTTCACCGATTCGGACTAAATAACGAGCTAATGAATCTCCTTCTTTTTGCCACTGGACTTCCCAATCAAATTCGTCGTAACACTCATAATGATCCACTTTACGAAGATCCCATTCTATTCCAGACGCTCGTAGCATTGGTCCTGATAAACCCCAATTTATTGCTTCTTCTCCACCAAAAATGCCTACTCCTTCAACTCGTTCTAAAAAGACAGGGTTTCGTGTAATAAGTTTTTGATATTCAACAACCCCCGTTAAAAAATAATCACAGAAATCCAAACATTTCTCTATCCAGCCATGGGGTAAATCGGCCGCTATCCCTCCGATACGAAAATAATTATGCATCATTCTCATACCGGTGGCAGCTTCGAATAGGTCATATACTAATTCTCTTTCTCTGAAAATATAGAAGAAGGGAGTCTGTGCACCAATATCTGCCATAAAAGGGCCGAGCCATAACAGATGAGAGGCTATACGACTCAACTCCAACATAATTACTCTGATATAGCTGGCCCTTTTAGGTACTTGAATATTTCCCAACTGTTCCGGTCCATTTACAGTTATTGCTTCTGTGAACATAGTAGCTAAATAATCCCAACGTGTTACATAAGGCAGATATTGTATAATTGTTCGGTTTTCCGCAATTTTTTCCATCCCTCTGTGTAAATAACCCAATATCGGTTCACAGTCAATAACATCTTCGCCATCGAGAGTAACGATGAGACGAAGAACACCATGCATTGATGGGTGGTGAGGTCCCATATTTACCCTCATAAGGTCTTTTCCTGTAGCTAGTATACTCATTGGTTTTTCCTCGATTCATTCTTACATGAATTGTTGAAAACAAAAAGAAGTTATCAAGATTCAAAATCTAATAAATCAAATAATTCAAAATTCTTTTTTCAAATTAACGATTTTTTGACTCCCGTATATTCAACTGACTAATTAATTCTTTATAACGTACTCTATTTTTCTTTGACAAATAAGAAAGTAGCCGTTGGCGTTTTTCCAGAACTTTCCGTAAACCCCTCTGAGATAAATAGTCTTTTCTGTGCAATTCCAAATGGGAAGTAAGTCTTTGTATCTTATTAGTGAAACTTAATACTTGAAATTCAACAGACCCGCTGTTTTCTTTTTTTTTTTCGTGAAAAGTAACTGAGATGAATGAATTTTTTACCATAAAACGAAACCCTCTTTTCCCTTTCTTTTAATATGAAATTTACTGATCAGTAATAATAATGTTAGTCATTTGAATTGAATATACACAATCATCTTAAAGCCGTTATGAACTTCCGATAAAATCAATCAACAATCAATCCCATTTTCGATTTGATTAGGGATAAAAAAGGATGGTATATTTCTTCAAAAGAGAAAAAGCGAGACCTAACAAAAATTCTGTTAATTCATTTATAGATCTAACCAATCCGTATGTCCTTAAAGTGGTATCCTGTATCATAATGGAATGTAAGACAAGGCATGCGTCCATCTCTTTGTTTTCATATACCAGGTATGGTACGCGATCGATAAGAAAAACGTACTAGTAACAAATTTGCAATCGTGGATACATATGTATCCTTATCATACTGAAACGGCTGCCATTATTGGTATTAAACCAATAGCGATTCATACAAACTAAATCTTCTAATCGATAATTGGGCCAAAGAAAGAACTTTAATTTAATTAGTTTCTTTTTCTCTCTAGCAAGATCTTTGCTTTTATCCAAAACGTGACTCCCCTTTTTTACGTTATTACAAAATACGGAATTTCTCTGAATACCATTTTGATTCTTCCAATTGAAACAAATCAGAGTTCTCAATTCTCTACGACGGTTGGGGAATAAAATATTTTCAGGAACAAGCAAATCAAAATTCTTTTTGTCTCTATTTCCAGTCATTCTTTGATGTCTTGCAATGGATTCATAATTTTTTTTTTTATGAACATTGCTTTTTTCTCGGTATCTTTTAGTAATTTGGCGCTTATTCTTATGAACCAATGAAATACCTACGATTTGATATATAAAAAACTTTCCATCGTTTTTTACAGACAGACGAAGCGGTTCGATAATAAATATTCCCCCTTTCACCAATTCTGTAAGAGTGAAATCCTTATGAATCATCAAAATATCCAGACCCATTTCTCCCCCTTGAATAGAGGATATAGCAATTTCTCTTGGATTTATCAGTCGAAGCAGGAGACAATAGATCTTGATATTATTTATTATTCTTTGATTTAAAAAAGAATCCCATCTCAACTGAAAATGCAAATACTTTTTTAGGAATAAATAAAGTTCTGCTTCTGTGTTGTTCTTGTATTGTTTTTTCGTTCTACGTTTTTTGATGTCTGATCCCGAAGAATTTGCTTCAACATCTTTTTCTCGGTTTGAGAGAATTGACCCAAGACTTACTTGGTTTTGTGCATCTGATCGAGGATTCCCTCGGTCTGGGGGTTCTTTTTCTTCTTTACTTCTATTGTATAATTCAAGAGAGTTTTTTTGATTCGATGATATAAAAAGATCTTCCTTTTTCTTTCGAGTTATTTTTTTATTCCCATTTTCATTTCCCTTAAAACTGAAAAGAAGTAATTTGATTGGTATGATCCACGGTTTTTTTTTATATGCATTAAAAAATAGCACTAATTCTCGGAAGAACCAAAGCTCCAGATTTGATATAGGACAACTTAGTATTGCTTCATTCATTCCCATCCAATCAAAAAAGAACTTTTTTTGATTGGATGGTTTAATTTCTTCATCTTCATGAATTGTAAGATAAAAAAGAACTTTCTTATTAATTTCATCAATTATTTGATACTTATCAGCCCCAATCTTAGTATTTGGATTCCTGTTGGTACCAATATCAACCCAGACTTCAATATCAACCTTATTTCTAAGACAAAAATCGAGAATTCTCCAATCAAAAAATTTTCTATCCGAAAATTTATCCATATCCATAATATCATCTTCTTCTAGATAATTATTAATAGGGATACCTCGCAACATATCAAATAATTTGCCTTCCCTTATGTTGGAATTAGAAAAGATTTCTTCTTTATTATTTACTTGGAATAATGATTTATGAATATACGAGTCTTTCTTATCTTCATAATTAATAGATTTATATGATAAAAGATCATATCTATAGTGTTTTTTTAAATTATCTTTTTGATTCTGTAATGGATTCGCTTCAAAAAAATTTTGTTTGTCGGAATGAGTTAATCTATTTTTTTCATAAGAATCCTTTTTGTTTAAATCTTTCTTTTGAGCCATACTGTGTTGATTGGCTCTATTTCGCCATTTTTGTGGTACTAATATAGGCCATCTTATCCGAGATAAATCGGATTGATATTGATAATGACCCTTTAACCAGTTTTTCCATTGATTCATTTCAAAATTCAAAAAAGATTCATGTCTTAATTCGTAATGAAATATTCCTTGTTTTTTAAAATAATCTTTTATTTCCTTCTTAAGAAAAAGGGATGTTCCGTCATATTGAAAGACAAATCTTAAATTATAAAAGTGAATAAGTTGGGTTTGTGATAATTTGTAAAATACATATGCTTGTGATTGTGAGAAAAAAGAGAAATCATAAGAAATCTTTGAATTCTTATTACTAACCTTAGAAAGTGATTTTTTTATAGTCGAAATAAAGTGAATTCCATTTTTACTTGTTTTATTAATTCTTTCCTGATTTGTTTCATTATTGTGGATATTTTTCTCAATAATTTTGATTTTTTTTGGTGATTCAAAAAAAAAAATTGCATGGATTCTTGGAATATTGACAATAGCTAGAAAAATTTTTATGTATATCCTTTCAATGAAAAATTTTATAAAAAAATATGATTTACCAATTAATCGAGTATTTCTTTTTTTTAATATTTGCCAAATCTTTTTTGACGCTCCTAATATTTTAGGACGATAACTTGTTTTGTTCGAACTAATATTTCTTTCGTAAGTTAGCAGTCTTTTTTTCTTTTCTTTTGTAATTTTTTCTATTTTCTTTTTTATTATGTTTGTTCGATTAGTCAGATCTTTTATTTTTTTTTCGGGCAGTGCTAAATTTGTCCAATCCATAGATCGAATTTGAATGGACGATTCGTGAATCATCTGATTACTCATTATCAAATCTTTTTTATCTTCACCCAATTCATCTATTTCTCGCAATCTAAATAATGGAATTTGGTTTGTTTTTGAAAGTTCTTTTACTCTTCCTTTTACTTTTAGTAATAGAATTCTTTTGATGACCCATCTTTTTGTTTCTTTTGCGATTTGTTGAAAAATTTTTGTTCTTTCTTTTAAAACGCTTAAAGACTTTGTTTTCAATTGTCTAATTTTTTTTTTTAGTTCTTTGAAAATGGGTTTAAAAAACGAAGGTCTTTTTCGGGGAGGACCAAAAGGCAATTCCGCTTCCATTCCCCAAACTGTTAAAAAACAAAAATCGTTGTTTTTTTGTCCCCCTTTTTTTTTCATTGCATCTTTATGAGGGAATTGTAGCTTAGATTTGTGCCAAGGTTTCAGGCAAAAAGGAAATAGGATCTTTATCTGAATACCCTCCGTTAACCAGTTTTTCGGAAATTCTCGTTCGGATAATTGAACACCGTTATGGGTGCATTTTACATACATTTCCCTATTCCAATCCTTTAAATCCTCGGACCATTCAGGAATTTGAAATAAGAGCATGCGAGCAATATTTTTAGCTATTATCAGTGAAGGTAATATAATATATTTTCTAAGAATCGATTGAGTTAATAATACAAAACTTCTGAGTACTTGAGCAAAAAAAAATGTATTCCAGATTTCTGCTATGGGTATCTCTGTTTTTTCTTTTCTTTTGTATTTTTCTCTTTTGTCCTCCTCTTGGTTATCAATTTTTTTTTGCTTTTCAATTTTAGAATCAGAAAGTTTTTGGTCTTTTTGTTTCCACATCCAATTTTTAAAAATTACTTTCATCAGTTCGGAAATATCAAACGAAAAAAAAAAAGGTTTGTCTAGCCTGTCCAAAAAAAGCGGGGAATGCACATTTGCTTGAAACAGTTCCCAAGTAATAGTTTTACGTCTTTGTGCGCGCATAGAGCCTTTGATTAGACCTCGACGAAAATCCGATTGTTGTGAATAATGGGTCAAATTCACCTTCTTTGCTTGCTTAGGACTCTTAGTATATTTTGTATTAATATACGTAGAGGTATTTGGCTTTGGCTGGTTATCAGTGAAAATAACTACATGTTTGAACTTTCTTGAACGAATTGCCCCTGCTACAGTTTCGCCCCTGTTTTTCTTTTTTTGTCCTAAATCGGTAATTGAGTTGTATGACCAGCGAGGAACTTTTTTACTAATTTCTTTTATTCCAATAGAGTTTTTTCTAATTCTTTGGTCGTTGGGATCCGTTATAACTACATCAAATAAAATTTTTAAAATTAGTATTCGATCTTCTGAATCAATTTTTTCTTGTGTTTGTTCTGGAAATAAAGAACGTACTTTTTTTGTTGAAAATAATTTTATACGAAACCTATCTAGTGTCTGCTCAAATTCGGGATAATTCTTAATAAGAAGAAGACCGTGAATTTTATTTATCCAAAATGTACTGATGTTCTTTTGGCTAGAAGTTTCATTTAGCGTTAGGGGTGAAAAAAAAAAATC